ATCGTCCAGTTCCTATAGAACCTATCACTAAAATACCCCTAGAAGGGGATAGGGCTAAGCGGAGCGAAAAGGGTTTTCCATGAGATGGGAAATGAGAACTATTAGCCCCACACGAGGTTTGTGAATAAGTGATTGTCTGATAATGAGCAAGGAATATCCGTCTTTCTGCTAAACAGGATCTATTGAACTCATAATTCATTAGATACTTTTTATGAATGTCAACTAAGTATCGTAAGTAAATGGATCCCGGTTGTTCAATCATTTGATAACCAGAGTCATTCTTTGATAAACGATCACTATGAGTCAGACTCAATAGAATTTGATCAATCCTTTTTTCCGTCGTTAAGGTGGAGAACTGAACCAAGAATTCTCTTTCTTCATCATCAATCGAATCACTGTTCGCGACCCAGGATTCTATTTTATCATCAATCCAATCACCGTTCACGTTTTTTCTTTTTCTTATCAATGAATAGATCTCTTTACTTGTACGACTTAGATGTCTCGTATTTCTCGAAAAAGTGATTCGATTGATGGGATTTGGTATGATACTGATGAGATCGATGAGATTGATATTCAAATATTTCTTCTTAGAACGTATTGATTTGACCCCATAAGCGGGACCACCACCCAATAGCATGTTGCCGCCAGAAGCAGAATCCCGTATTTCTTCCAGAGAATCTCCTAATTGTTCCAGAGCAACTAGAAAGAGATTCTTTAACCAGAAAGAATTCAGTTCAGATGTAGGATACCTATCCAGAAGTTTTCGCAACTCAATCATGTATGATGGAATCATCAAAGATTTGATCTTTTCTAACTCTGTCTGTAACTCACTAGAGGCTCGGAAAACAAAGAGAAGATGTGTACGAACGAGATATCCAGCAACAAGAAGAAGGAAAAGAATTGAATAGAGGAACTCCCAAGCATTTGGTGATCTCAGATGTGTCCATATCAATGGAATGGGTGACTCATTATTTCGATGAATCATTTCTTCGGACAGAAGAAGATTCTGTAAACACTTACTCGAACTCTCACTTATCAGATTCCGTTGTGGAAGAATCGACCACCACTTTTTCTGAGGAATTGGCCATGATATATCTGATCCATGCATAATATCATGAAAAACGGACACAAAATTTGGACTGCCACTTAGGGAATATTGAAAGGGAATATTCAATATCAAATAAATATTGTTTTTTAAGGTGAAATAAAGATATTTACACCCCGTCCAAGTAAGGAACCATGGCATATAGGTTTGGAACAAATTCCATTTTGAGAGATTTGAAAAAGCACTATCTCGTTGAAGGGTTCTACCTACTTCCCCCTTCTCAACGCTTTTCTTTAGACAAAGACTCAGTTCTTTCCTCTTTCCGGACGGCACATATTTCTCAAAACATGGAGTGTGAATCAAACCCATGTTTGAATTGAAACGGAGATAGTGATGCAAGTTTTTCCCTTCTGAATCAGATAGATTCATATCTGAAAGAAGCTGACAATAAGTTCTTTCAAAATTGACTATTTGTTCCTCTATTACTGGTGTTCCAGAAATGTCTGCAATCGAGTAAATAGGAACGGATGGATCGGATCGAATTGAAAAATGGAAAGATTTGTACAAGTTATACGTTTCGTTACCACTTTGTGGAACATTGTTAGGTATGAATATGCCAGATACCTGTGACTCAATTGGTGAAATAGTCTCTCTCTCTCCCAAAACATGTTTTTTTTTACTGAAACACAAAGAAAATATTTTGTTGCGAATGCACAAGATATTGGGGAATTGTGCATACGTAAAATCATAATTATGGATACGGGTCTTTTCCCCATAAAAATGGAATCCTTTGTTACAATAGAACCAGAAGCGATGGGGATGATTCAAGAATTGAAGTCTATTTGCTCTATAAAAAGAAGATATCAATGAACTTTTCTGAGGATTCAACCAATTGTTTCGATCGTGGGATATCATTGATAAATAGGAATCCGTGTTCTCAAAGGATTTCCTGCGATTTTTTCTAGTACGGAATGAGTCAATCATGCACTTTTGTATCTTGTTGAACAAAAAAGGTAATATTGTTCCTGTATTGATTAAAAATTTCGATCTTTGGGAAGTATCATGATCATACAATAAGAAGGGTTTCAATTTATTCAAATAAACGATTTGAACACCTATTGATTCTAACAACGGATTGCCGGGTTGATCATTCAGACCTTTCAATTCATAGATGTGGATTTCGGCCCTATGAATGGAGATATTCCCGAAACTCACAACGAAAAAAGGAAGTGACTTAGATAAAAAGAGAAGCGACTTGGACAAAAGGAGAAGTGACTTGGACAAAAAGAAACGAAATGACTTGGACAAATCTTGTTTGTCGATAACCTCGGACCAATCAATCGAATATTGATTAATACGTAATCGATCGAACATTACTTGAAAACGGTGTTTCTGCTCAGAAACGAAATGCTCCAAATATTCCTGGAAATTCTTGCTTCCATTGGAGCATTTGTATCTATATACATTAGGATCCAGATTCGTGGATCTCTCGGTTCGAGAAATAAGAGGATCGAACCACTTCTTCTTAATCTTTTTCAAATTGGATAAATGTTGGTTGATCTTATCTATTATTATAGTTAGATGATTCAGAATATCATTTCCTATTGGGTGCTTTTGAATTCCTATGGGATGCTTTTGAATTCCATATGCGAAGTTGCAATCGGGTCGATTCATTAAAAAGAATCGATTCAATACATTTCTTATGTACCCATAGGTACTATATTGGATTTGAATCTGATTTCGGATCAATCTATATTGATGGAGCGCCTCCATTATGTTGTTGTGAGCAAATACCGCTATTTTTGGTTTTGGATCTTCCAAATCATTCCCGCAGGAGATCCGGACCGATTTTTTTTTTATCTTTCGATAAAAAGATTCATTCTCTTCATCAAAAATAGAAGGTAGAACCAATAAAGATTTCTTTTTCGATTCATCCCCGGAGTTGAATACCTCATTCAATAATTTTCCGTAGGAATCAATAGACAAGCCAAATTCCTTATTATGATAGGCTAAACCCGGCTCGGTTATTGATAGAGTGAATAGATCTGCCATTTCTTGAAATGTCTCTTCTAATTCAAACTCGTGGTGCAACCTGTATCCCCCTTTGTTCCGATCATGGAATAGATGAAATAAATCAAAAAATGCATTTTCGTTCAAGAATGAAATCTTATTGGAACTGTCCATATCCGGTTCATCCTTCGGAACCATATCCCATCCCGGATCTGCTGCAATCGAATGAACTGAGGAGGTATTTTGTAAATACGTAATTATCTTGAATATATCAACTATTTCTTTATTTTTCGATCGCCTCGAAGGGACAAAAGAAACACCTTGTTGTTTCTTCAACAATTTCTGATCTATAGTCGACCTCTCGGTAGGATTCAAACCCAGATGAAGTTCTGACCATCTATCAGAGAAAAAAGAACGAATTGATCTTGTAGGATTCCCAAGAAATTCTTCTATTTCTTCTGGAAGCAGATGATTATTCATCTGCTTCTCACGTTCCGGGAATAGCCGAGCCATTGAGGAATATCCGGAAAGGTATTTTGAGAATCGATCTGATTTTATCTCTGTTCGTTCCGTTTGAAGAAAGGAAGTATCTAAAAGAATTGATCTTTCTTTTAGTTGCTGAATCTCTGTTTGATTGATCAATGTGTGATATTCCGAACCCTCATTACTAATGGAATTGAAAGGATCTATGGATTGATCAGAAAATCCTTTCGATTGGCTAGAATCCGTTACTTGAAAGAAAATGGATCTTATGGAATCATATTGAATATTTGACGATACATTCCGTACCTTGCTAAAAACCCGATTCCTGTTTACCAACCACGCATTGTCTAACCAAATCAAATTCTCTCTCGAGACGTTCCTCAAAAAATCCGATTTGTGCCGATTCTTCCCCCCAATAACGAAGAGATCTTGGCGGAATTGCCACATATGAAATTGAGCGCAATTTTGCAAAAAAATACCCCCCTTGTTTCTCGAGAGGAGATGGGAAACATGTTCAATCTCGTTTGATTGAATAGTCGCTTCAGCTCCTTGTTGTTTGAAGAAACCCCCCCCATCAATTGGTCTTTTTTCACGAAAAGCAGACATGAGATAACAAATCAAATGTTTCACTAAAATTTCGAATAGCTGTCCCGAATTCAAGTTGATTATGTTTCGCTTCTTACTCGGAGAAAGGCGGTCAAAGAATTTCCAATCATGGTCCTTGCGGATCAGATCATTCGTATAGGATACAAAAAAAAACTCCAGATATTTTATATCTTTCTCTTTGAATGAGATCTCAATTCCAGCTGCAATTTCATTCGATATCTTACAGCTGGAATTCCTCTTTTTTACGATCACATTCCTCCACCGCCGCGAACCCCAGTTAGATTCAGACATGATACACTTTTTAGTTATTGGAAGAACCCAAGTACTTTCTTTCGGATCCATGAAACAACTCTCATAGATCTTTTTCCCTTTTGGAAGATACAGGAGCGAAACAATCAACCTATTGAGATTGGAAGACCAAAAGGATTCTTTCAATGTATAATTGGGGGGTCCAATGGAACGCAGAGGTTTAGGAAGAAGCCCCATCAAATAGATATTTTTTCTTTCGACCCTATTTCGATTGTATATAAGGACCGCTACTACAAGTACAAGCAGTACTACACCTTTGATCGTGCAATGTCGACGAATTGAACCCTGTGAATCACGTGAAATTAGGACACTCCAAATTCGGGAATCAAAAAGTTTCATAAAGCGCTCTTGGTGGAAAAAAAAGGAAGTGAAAGATTTCACCGAATCGGGTTGGATCCATGAATCCAAGAAATCGCGAGAATTCTTGATTTCTCTCAATTCGAAGATCCAGGATTTGAATTGATGTCCTCTCATTTCATTGATTCCTCCTAAAGAATCCAAAAGAATCTAAGTGAATTGAATTTGGGTCACTCGCGATGTACAATGACCCCAGTGAAGCATCCATGGCTGAATGGTTAAAGCGCCCAACTCATAATTGGCGAATTCGTAGGTTCAATTCCTGCTGGATGCAGGCCAACGGGAACATTCAATAAGGCTAGTTCCACTGGCTCCGTATCAATGGAATCTCATCATCCATACATAACGAATTGGTATGGTATATTCATACCAACCATAACATATGAAGAGTAAGAACTAGAATTCTTATCGATACTGGAACTCGTGGGGAAGAAAGTAGATTTATGGATGGAATCAAATATGTAGTCTTTACAGAAAAAAGTATTCGGTTATTGGGGAACAATCAATATACTTCTAATGTCGAATCAGGATCAACTAGGACAGAAATAAAGCATTGGGTCGAACTCTTCTTTGGCGTCAAAGTAATAGCTATAAATAGTCATCAACTCCCGGGAAAGGGTAGAAGAATGGGACCCATTATGGGACATACAATGCATTACAGACGTATGATCATTACGCTTCAACCGGGTTATTCTATTTTACCTHTTATAGAKAAKAKAAAAGAATTTAAGTAAAAAAAAAAAAAGAAAAAAAAAAAATACTAAATAACATGGCGATACATTTATACAAAACTTCTACCCCGAGCATACGCAAAGGATCCGTAGACAGTCAAGTGAAATCCAATCCGCGAAATAATTTGATCTATGGACAGCATCGCTGTGGTAAAGGTCGTAATTCCAGGGGAATCATTACCGCAGGGCATAGAGGAGGAGGCCATAAGCGTCTATACCGTAAAATCGATTTTCGACGGAATGAAAAAGACATATCTGCTAGGATCGTAACCATAGAATATGACCCTAATCGAAATGCATACATTTGTCTCATACACTATGGAGATGGTGAGAAAAGATATATTTTACATCCCAGAGGGGCTATAATTGGAGATACCATTGTTTCCGGTACAGAAGTTCCTATATCAATGGGAAATGCCCTACCTTTGAGTGCGGTTTGAACTATGGATTTACGTAATTGGAAGTAACCAATTAGGTTTACGACGAAACCTAGAAATTGATCACTGATCCAATTTGAGTACCTCTACGGGATAGACCTCAACAGAAAACTGAAGAGTAACGGCAGCAAGTGATTGAGTTCAGTAGTTCCTCATATAAAATTATTGACACTCAAGATATGGTAATATGGAGAAGACAAAATTGTTTGAAGCACGGACAGAAGCGGAAGCGACCCTTGTTTCAAAGAGAAGAGGATGGGTTATTCACATTTCATTTGATGGTCAGAGGTGAATTGAAAGCTAAGTGGTGGTAATTCTAAAAATCCCCCCGGGGAAAAATAGAGATGTCTCCTACGTTACCCGTAATATGTGGAAGTAGCGACGTAATTTCATAGAGTCATTCGGTCTGAATGCTACATGAAGAACATAAGCCAGATGACGAAACGGAGAGACCTAGGATGTATAAGATCATAACATGAGTGATTTGGCAGATTTGTATTCCTATATATCCACTCATGTGGTACTTCATCACACGATTCATATAAAATCCATCTGTCTAGATATCATCATATAATATATATATATACATCCGGAAAGCCGTATGCTTTGGAAGAAGCTTGTACGGTTTGGGAAGGGGTTTTTATTGATCAAAAAGAAAAATCTACTTCAACCCATATGCCCTTAGGCACGGCCGTACATAACATAGAAATCACGCTTGGAAAGGGTGGACAATTAACTAGAGCAGCAGGTGCTGTAGCGAAACTGATTGCAAAAGAGGGTAAATCGGTCACATTAAGATTTCCATCTGGGGAGGTCCGTTTGATATCCAAAAACTGCTCAGCAACAGTCGGACAAGTGGGTAATGTTGGGGCGAACCAGAAAAGTTTGGGTAGAGCCGGATCTAAGTGTTGGCTAGGTAGGCGTCCTGTAGTAAGAGGGGTAGTTATGAACCCTGTAGACCATCCCCACGGGGGTGGTGAAGGGAGGGCCCCGATTGGTAGAAAAAAACCCACAACCCCTTGGGGTTATCCTGCGCTTGGAAGAAGAAGTAGGAAAAGGAATAAATATAGTAATAGTTTTATTATTCGTCGCCGTAAATAGGAATATTCAAAATCAAATAAATATTGTTTTTTACTCGTCTTTTCAAAAAAAAAAGGGGGGGGAATAATAGGCCGTGACACGTTCACTAAAAAAAAATCCTTTTGTAGCTAATCATTTATTGGAAAAAATAAAGAAGCTTAACATGAGAGAGGAAAAAGAGATAATAGTAACTTGGTCCCGGGCATCTACCATTATACCCACAATGATCGGCAATACAATTGCCATTCATAATGGAAAGGCGCATTTACCTATTTATATAACGGATCGTATGGTGGGTCAAAAATTAGGAGAATTTGCACCTACTCTTACTTTCCAGGGACACGCGAGAAACGATACTAGATCTCTCCGTTAATAAAATAAAGTGAAATAGGGGCTCATCGTTCATTGGCGGGAGGCGAACCTTATCTTATGTCAAAGTGGAGAAAGTGGAAGAAGACCTTGAAAAAGCAGAAGATGAAGAGGAGCTCGAGTACACAAGTACAAGCTTTAGCTCAACGTATATGTATGTCTGCTCACAAAGCACGAAGAGTCATTGATCAGATTCGTGGGCATTCCTACGAGAAAACACTTATGTTACTGGAACTCATGCCTTATCGAGCATTTTATCCCATTTTTAAACTGGTTTATTCTGCAGCAGCAAATGCTAGTCACAATAAAAGTTTCAACGAAGCTGATTCAGTCATTAGTAAAGCCGAAGTCAATGGGGGTACTATCGTGAAAAAGTTAAAACCCAGGGCTAGAGGACGTAGTTATCCGATAGAAAGACCCGCCTGTCATATAATTATTGTATTGAAGGATAGCTCTAAAAAGAAAACAGATCAGGATATATTTTTAGAAACAAAAAATGTATGGAGAGATCCTATAATAGAAAGATATATAGAGAAGGAGAGAGAGAGAGAAAAAAAAGATGGGTCAAAAAATAAATCCACTTGGTTTCCGCCTTGGCGAAAACCAAAGTCATCGTTCCCTTTGGTTCGCACAACCAAAAAGTTATTACATAGGTCTCCAGGAAGATGAAAAAATACGGGATTGTATCAAGATATATGTACAAAAAAATATAAGAGTATCTTCAAGTTTCGAAGGAATTGGAATTGCACATATAGAGATTCAAAAAAAAATGGACTTGATCCAGGTCATAATCTATATTGGATTCCCAAATTTGTTAATAGAAGGCCAAACACGAGGAATCGAAGAATTGCAGATCAATGTACAAAAGGGGCTTCATTCTGTGAATCGGAGACTTAACATTGCTATTACAAGAGTTGCAAAACCTTATGGACAACCTAATATTCTTGCAGAATATATAGCTCTACAATTAAAGAATAGGGTTTCGTTTCGAAAGGCAATGAAAAAAGCTATTGAATTAACTGAACAAGCAGACACAAAAGGAATTCAAGTGGAAATTGCAGGGCGTATCGACGGAAAAGAAATTGCACGTGTCGAATGGATCAGAGAAGGTAGGGTTCCCCTCCAAACCATTCGAGCTAAAATTGATCATTGTTCCTATACAGTTCGAACTGCCTATGGGGCATTGGGCATCAAAATTTGGATATTTGTAGACGAGCAATAATGGACCCTTCCTTTGCTTGCCATTCTATTCAGTGATAGAACAAAAACTACAAACTATTCCTTTTCACTTCAATAAAAAAAAAAAAAAAATGAGCAATTCTAATTCTATAAGGTTGAATAAAAATTCGATTGACCTTTTGGTGGAACTGCTATGCTTAGTGTGTGACTCGTTGGTTTTTTATTTAAAGTTGGGATTCAAAAAACAGACCAGCCCCTAACTAATAACTATAAGAACTAGTAACCAACTCATTGCTTTGTATTATCGAGATCCAAGGAAGCAGTCGCCATATGATGTATCGATCATATAGTTGTAGCAACTGAAATCTTTTTTTTTCCATAAAGGAAAAATCCATTTATAGGTTGGAAAGAAAAATAGAGGGATGTGGGTAACTGGAAGGGCGAGAGAAAGAGAGAAGGAGAATCTCCATGATATATGATTCCAATATGTATGGTCTATCAATCACATCATATCATAAAAGGCAGTGTGATAAAGCATCAATACTGATTCGTCCATAATTAGATGAATACGGTTCATAAGAAAAATACAAATAATAAAGAGCCCCGAGTCAATAGAGACTGAGGAGATTGGCTCGGGAACGAATTTAATTAGGAGCTCCATTGCATAGTTCAGGCCTAGCCATTAATGGAAAAGCTATGGGAACGACGAAACCTGTGACTGCGGAAGATTCTATTGAAAACGAATCCTAATGATTCATTGGGTGGGATGGCGGAATCAACCAGGAACCAATTAATTTCTTCTGATAGGTCATGGGTTCACCCTACGAATGAAGCAAATATGGAAAGAGTCAATATTCGCCCGCGAAACCATTATTGGATTGCAATATTTTGACAGATTCGGTAAAGGTCAAGGATTCATTTTCAAAAGAAAGGCATTATCCCATATAAATAAAATAGAAATATCCGTCTAGCCGTATATACTATATACTATACGGCTTCCCGTGTGACAGATTAAATATCAATAAATTCCATGATTCAGTGTATTATTCATTCAATAAATACATATACGTAATATTATTGAATCGTTTCATTCGCGAGGAGCTGGATGAGAAGAAACTCTCATGTCCGGTTCTGCAGTAGAGATGGGATTGAGAAACAACCATCAACTATAACCCCAAAAGAACCAGATTCCGTAAACAACATAGAGGAAGAATGAAGGGAATATCTTATCGAGGCAATCATATTTGTTTCGGCAGATACGCTCTTCAGGCACTTGAACCCGCTTGGATCACATCTAGACAAATAGAAGCAGGACGACGAGCAATGACACGATATGCACGCCGTGGTGGAAAAATATGGGTACGTATATTTCCCGACAAACCCGTTACAGTAAGACCTACCGAAACACGTATGGGTTCGGGGAAAGGATCTCCCGAATATTGGGTATCTGTCGTTAAACCCGGTCGAATACTTTATGAAATGGGCGGAGTATCAGAAACTGTAGCCAGAGCAGCTATTGAAATAGCTGCGTGCAAAATGCCTATACGAACTCAATTCATTATCGCGTGATAGGTATGTGAAGGGTATTTGTGATGAAAAATACAATCGCAGATTTTTGGATTTCTGGGCAGACAATATTTCTCTCTTTTTCCTTTGCCTTTTGCATTGAAAGAGCAGATTCAAAAAAAAAAATGATATGATTCAACCTCAGACCCATTTGAATGTAGCGGACAACAGCGGGGCTCGAGAATTGATGTGTATTCGAATCATAGGAGCTAGTAATCAACGATATGCTCATATTGGTGACGTTATTGTTGCTGTAATCAAAGAAGCAGTGCCCAATATGCCTCTCGAAAGATCAGAAGTGATCAGAGCTGTAATTGTACGTACATGTAAAGAACTCAAACGCGACAACGGTATGATAATACGATATGATGACAATGCAGCAGTTGTCATTGATCAAGAAGGAAATCCAAAAGGAACTCGAGTTTTTGGAGCGATCGCGCGGGAATTGAGACAGTTGAATTTCACTAAAATAGTCTCATTAGCTCCTGAAGTCTTATAAATACTAGTAGATGAGACCGTGATAGAGTATAGTCAGGTCTCTGAAATAGATCACGTTAGTAGATTGTGTCTCACGCATATACCTTTAATAATTCATAAATAAATAAGAAAAAATGAAAAAAAAAAAGGAACATGTTGATTATATCAAAACTGGAAGGCACCCATAATTTTAGTTCGTCATGGGTAGGGACACTATTGCCGATATAATAACTTCTATAAGAAATGCTAACATGGATAAAAAAGGAACGGTTCGAATAGCATCTACTAATATCGCCGAAAACATTGTTAAAATACTTCTACAAGAAGGGTTTATTGAAAATGTTAGGAAACATAGAGAAAACAACAAATATTTTTTGGTTTCAACCCTGCGACATAGAAGGAATAGGAAAGGAACATATAGAAATATTTTAAAGCGTATCAGTCGTCCCGGTCTACGAATCTATTCCAACCATCAACGAATTCCTAGGATTTTAGGTGGGATGGGGGTCGTAATTCTTTCTACTTCTCGAGGTATAATGACAGATCGAGAAGCTCGACTAGAAAGAATTGGGGGAGAAATTTTGTATTATATCTGGTGATCCTTCTGGTATCCGAATTTGATCCGTAACTTGCTATTTGGGAAAAAGAGAGGAAAGACGAATTGTCTACTATTACTCCTCCTCCATTAGTTGATACTTCAAGGGGGTTACCTGGAATGAAAGAACAAAAATTGATTCACGAAGGTTTAATTACTGAATCACTTCCCAATGGTATGTTCCGAGTTCGTTTAGACAATGAAGATCTGATTCTAGGTTATGTTTCGGGGAGGATCCGACGGAGTTTTATCCGGATACTACCAGGAGATAGAGTCAAAATCGAAGTAAGTCGTTATGATTCAACTAGGGGACGTATAATTTATAGACTTCGCAACAAAGAGTCGAATGATTAGGCGGCTTTTTATTTGAATTTAAACATTCCTTTCATGGGAATACAATTCGAGGTTCAAAATTTCAAGAGACTTATTTTCTTCCAAGGAGTATATTTGGAATTAAGGAATAACAAATATGAAAATAAGGGCTTCCATTCGTAAAATTTGTGAAAAATGTCGACTGATCCGTAGGCGGGGACGAATTATAGTAATTTGTTCCAATCCGAAACATAAACAGAGACAGGGGTAATCTTTCTAACAAGGGACTTTCTAAACGGTCCGATGTACAAATAAAGGATCTGTTTTGACATGAAATGGATATATCCGTATATCTCTGACTCATATTTATGAGATGATAAAATATGACAAAAGCTATACCAAGAATTGGTTCACGTAAGAATGGACGTAGAATACAAAAAGGAGTTATTCATGTTCAAGCGAGTTTCAACAATACCATTGTGACTGTTACAGATGTAATAGGTCGGGTGGTTTCTTGGTCCTCCGCTGGTACTTGTGGATTCAGAGGCACAAGAAGAGGGACACCATTTGCTGCTCAAACCGCAGCAGGAAATGCTATTCGTACGGCAGTGGATCAGGGTCTGCAACGAGCAGAAGTCATGATAAAAGGCCCTGGTCTCGGAAGAGATGCAGCATTACGAGCCATTCGTAGAAGTGGTATACTATTAAGTTTCGTACGTGACGTAACCCCTATGCCACATAATGGATGTAGGCCTCCTAAAAAAAGACGTGTGTAGAAATAAAAATTGAATGGATTGCAATAGAAATAAATGATTCAATGATCTGATCAAACAATAATATTAGTATGGTTCGAGAAGAAGTAGCAGTATCCACTCGAACACTACAGTGGAAGTGTGTTGAATCAAGAACAGACAGTAAGCGTCTTTATTATGGCCGTTTCGTTC